CTAAGAGAAAAAAAAGCACAGGTATGACTGGCATAACATCTACGATTGGATTCAAAAAAGCATAGGCTTCGGGCAATTTGCCGAAGAAAAAACTACTCGAATAAAGGTCAGAATTAATACAGATCAAACTAACGATATTAAGCATAACAGACATTTTGTTCTTGGAGATAATTCCATTTTGATTGAGTTTTTGATATAAGGAAAAAGGAATAAAGTAAGTAAGGTAGACAAAAAATCCTTCTTTTTCTTTGAACCCACCCAATCAAAAATCCTCCAATTCTCAAAGGAGAATAGAAGAAATCATATTTTCATACAATATGTTAATTGAATTCTATGTAATGATCAATAAATTCAGTTCAATTCTACATCTATATGTATCAAAATCCTAGTACCAATCTATTCTATAGATATATAGATATTTGGACTGGAGTTGACAAACAACCAATAACAATATTATTCTTTCTTCGTGTAGATTAGAAATTGAAATGGGGCGTGGCCAAGCGGTAAGGCAACGGGTTTTGGTCCCGATATTCGAAGGTTCGAATCCTTCCGTCCCAGACCTATCCGTTTTTTTATGCTCCATTATTCTGATAGAAATAAAGTAGGGGAGTGGATAGGAGTTAATCCATATTAATTTAAATATATATGTATTAATTTAAATATATATGTCTGTTCGAATCTCATTAACAAATGATCAAGTTCCATAACATATTTCTATATGATATGGAGCCGATGTTTTTTCTTTGATCTATTTATCGATTTTCAATTAAATCAGTGATGAGTCAATTAAAAAAGAAAGACTGATCTTCCTATGAAGATCAAACGTGATGCTTATTGTCCAATTTTCTTTAAATCAAATTAAATAATGATGTCTAAATAGGAAACTTTTTCAATTTCAATTAGAAATATTTTGAATAAATATTTTGAATCATTCCTTGTAAGTGGAATCTTTGGTACTCAAAAAATAGGAAATCATTTAATCTATCCTATTGAGTCACTTGAAGATGCAGATTCAAAATATTTTTCGTTTATATATTTCTATTTCTTTCTATTATCTATGAGATTTTTTATGTATGTTAAAGTCTTGCTAAGACTTTTTCAGAAAAATCGTTCTTCTCTATATCATATAGAGAAGAAGAAGTCTAGATTACGATGTCTATGGACAGCTGAACCAATGACTATTCATGATTCTATAATTGAATCAATTCTATACCGGTTCCAAATTAGAGGAATATTATGGTAAAACTTCGTTTGAAACGATGTGGTAGAAAGCAACGTGCGACTTGAAGGACACGATCCGTTGTGGATTTTTACATCCACCATTTTCGATTTATCTAGGAATGAGGGTGCTCTTGGCTCGACATTGTTTGTTCTGTTACACTTGAACCCTTCGTTTTTTGTTGGGTTGAAAATAGTCGACGATGGAGCTCGAGTAGAAAGGATTAATTCATTTCTCGGGGGCAAGGATCTAGGGTTAATGCCAATTAATCAATTGGAACAACTTCGTAAATGTATCTTCTATATATAGAAATCGAAAGGTTCCAATTCGAGCAAGTTTCCAATTCAAAAGCAAAACTTGTTGGAATTGATCAAACTTTTTTCGATTTAAAGTGTATCATGCGGGAATCAACTGTCTTATAGGATTCTTTGCTAGAAAGAAATCAAAAAGGGTATGTTGCTGCCATTTTGAAAGGATTAAAAAACACCGAAGTAATGTCTAAACCCACTGATTTAAAATAAGGATAAAGGATCTAAGAACAAGGAAACACCATTTTAATTGTCTCGATAGTCTCAATAACTGGATCAGATTAAAGAATCCAAATAGAATTTAAACGAGACAAACAAAGGGGGGTAAAGACCACTCAATAAATGAAATTGACTAAAGATTTTTCCTTTGAGCTATTTGAGAGTTATCTAACTTGAGTTATGAGTACGAATGGTTTCTTTTTCATTTTTTAGTAAGAAAAAAAAAGACTGAAATCATAGTCTAATTGATGGCCCCTTTGTCATTTAATTTCTTAGAAATTGCATACATAGACAAACTTTTGAATCAAATCATTTTTTCTCGAGCCGTACGAGGAGAAAACTTCCTATACGGTTCTGGGGGGGGTATTGTTCATCTACATCTATCCCAATGAGCCGTCTATCAAATCGTTGCAACTAATGTTCGATCCCGAAGAGAAGGAAAAGATTTTAGAAAAGTGGGCTTTTATGATCCAATAAAGAATCAAACTTATTTAGATGTTCCTGCTGTTCTATTTTTTCTTGAAAAAGGTGCTCAACCCACAAAAACTGTTCGGAATATTTTAAAGAAAGCGGAAGTTTTTTACATCTAATCAAATGAAATTCAATTAAACAAAAAAGAAATACCTAAGGGGGGGTAGCTACTTGTTTTTTGATTTCCCCCCCTTTTTTTTGCTGTATTCGTATCTATTTATCATTGTTTACGTCGAATCCGATGGTCTAGAACGACAAAACCTTAGTTTATTGATCTTATTCA